GATCACACATAACTGTGGTGTCATGCATTTGGTATCTTTTAATTTTTAGGGGGGGAACTTGCTATGACTCAGCTATGACCGTAAAGGTCTCGTCGCAGTCAGATAATTTGTAGCTGGGCTTATTTATCTTTCACGGGTCGGGCATAGATACCCATAAGGGGCTATTCAGTCAATGGTTACGGGACATATAGTATGTAAATACCACTGAATCGAACGAACACGCACGTGTACGCATATGTACGCATATGTACGCATGTGTACGCACGTGTACGCACGTGTACGCACGTGTACGCATGTGTACGCACGTGTACGCACGTGTACGCATGTGTACGCACGTGTACGCACGTGTACGCATGTGTACGCACGTGTACGCACGTGTACGCACGTGTACGCACGTGTACGCACGTGTACGCACGTGTACGCACGTGTACGCACGTGTACGCACGTGTACGCACGTGTACGCACGTGTACGCACGTGTACGCACGTGTACGCACGTGTACGCACGTGTACGCACGTGTACGCACGTGTACGCACGTGTACGCACGTGTACGCGCGCGTTTTTAGATATTAACTTAGCTTAATCAAACCCCCCTTACCCCCCGTAACTTCAAGGAGCTTACGCACATTTATGATTGTCCTGCCAAACCCCAAAAACAAGACTAAATGCACGTGCAAACATGAAGCTATTACACCCAAAATCCCACATAATAAGCTAAAATTCCCAGCCAAATAATCACTACAATCACAGGCATGAGACTTTAAATTAAGATCTATCTATAGATATTTTTTTTTTTACTCTGTCTCCCTCCTATTGATTTTTCCGTTATTATCACTTTTTTGGCCACGAGCTTCTACTAAATTATCCCATATAAATCCCAAAACCAACCGCGTTTATGTAGCTTAATAATAAAGCAAGGCACTGAAAATGCCTAGACGAGTTGTATAACCCCATAAACATAAAGGTTTGGTCCTAGCCTTCCCATTAGCTATTAACAAGATTACACATGTAAGTCTCCGCGCTCCAGTGAAAATGCCCTTTGGATCTTAAAGTGATCTGAAGGAGCGGGCATCAAGCACACCCCTCCCCGGTAGCTTATAACGCCTTGCTCAGCCACACCCCCACGGGATACAGCAGTGATAAAAATTAAGCCATAAACGAAAGTTTGACTAAGCTATGTTGATTAAAGGGTTGGTTAATTTCGTGCCAGCCACCGCGGTTATACGATTGACCCAAGTTAATAGGCCCACGGCGTAAAGCGTGTGAAAGAAAAAAATTTTTCCCTATTAAAGTTAAAGTTTAATCAAGCTGTAAAAAGCTACCAATAACACTAAAATAGACTACGAAAGTGACTTTAATACTCTCAACCACACGACAGCTAAGATCCAAACTGGGATTAGATACCCCACTATGCTTAGCCTTAAACATAAATAATTTATCAAACAAAATTATTCGCCAGAGAACTACTAGCAACGGCTTAAAACTCAAAGGACTTGGCGGTGCTTTAAACCCCCCTAGAGGAGCCTGTTCTGTAATCGATAAACCCCGATAGACCTCACCACCCCTTGCTAATCCAGTCTATATACCGCCATCTTCAGCAAACCCTTAAAAGGAAAAAGAGTAAGCACAATCATCTTGCATAAAAAAGTTAGGTCAAGGTGTAACCCATGGGATGGGAAGAAATGGGCTACATTTTCTATTCAAGAACAACCTACGAAAGTTTTTATGAAACTAAAAACTAAAGGTGGATTTAGTAGTAAACCAAGAATAGAGAGCTTGGTTGAATAAGGCAATGAAGCACGCACACACCGCCCGTCACCCTCCTCAAGTGGCACAAGTCAAATATAACCTATTAAAACCAAATAAAACGCAAGAGGAGACAAGTCGTAACAAGGTAAGCGTACTGGAAAGTGTGCTTGGATAAACCAAAGTGTAGCTTAAACAAAGCATCTGGCTTACACCCAGAAGATTTCACGTATGTGACCGCTTTGAGCCCAGAGCTAGCCCAGACAATAACCAATTAAACTACCACAGGCCAATTAAATAAAACATTCAGTAGCGCAATTAAAGTATAGGAGATAGAAATTCTTTAGATCGGAGCTATAGAGAAAGTACCGCAAGGGAACGATGAAAGATTACCCAAAGTGATAAACAGCAAAGATTACCCCTTCTACCTTTTGCATAATGAGTTAGCCAGAAATAACCTAACAAAGAGAACTTAAGCTAGGTCCCCCGAAACCAGACGAGCTACCTATGAACAATCCACTGGGGTAAACTCATCTATGTTGCAAAATAGTGAGAAGATTTGTAGGTAGAGGTGAAAAGCCTAACGAGCCTGGTGATAGCTGGTTGCCCAGAATAGAACTTCAGTTCAACTTTAAACTTGCCTACAAAACTTAGATAATTTTAATGCAAGTTTAAAATATATTCTAAAAAGGTACAGCTTTTTAGAATCAAGGATACAACCTTACTTAGAGAGTAAATACTGATTAAACCATAGTAGGCCTAGAAGCAGCCATCAATTAAGAAAGCGTTTAAGCTCAACATCCATGTCAACTTAATACCAAAAGTATTTAATCAACTCCTAATATAACAACTGGGCTAATCTATTTTAATATAGAAGCAATAATGCTAATATGAGTAACGAGAGATACCTCTCCAACGCATAAGCCTATAACAGCAACGGATAACCACTGATAGTTAACAACAACGTAGAAATAATCCAACAATAAAACATCTACCAAACCAATTGTTAATCCAACACAGGTATGCGACTAAGGAAAGATTAAAAGAAGTAAAAGGAACTCGGCAAACACAAATCCCGCCTGTTTACCAAAAACATCACCTCCAGCATTCCCAGTATTGGAGGCACTGCCTGCCCGGTGACATTAGTTAAACGGCCGCGGTATTCTGACCGTGCAAAGGTAGCATAATCATTTGTTCTCTAAATAAGGACTTGTATGAAAGGCCACACGAGGGTTTAACTGTCTCTTACTTCCAATCAGTGAAATTGACCTTCCCGTGAAGAGGCGGGAATAAAACAATAAGACGAGAAGACCCTATGGAGCTTTAATTAACTAGCTCAAAAGAATCTATCTACCAGACCAACAGGAACAACATACTCCTTCCATGAGCTAACAATTTAGGTTGGGGCGACCTCGGAGCATAAAACAACCTCCGAGTGATATTAATCTAGACGTACCAGTCAAAATGCTCACTTACTTATTGATCCAAAAACCTCTTTGATCAACGGAACAAGTTACCCTAGGGATAACAGCGCAATCCTATTTAAGAGTCCATATCGACAATAGGGTTTACGACCTCGATGTTGGATCAGGACATCCTAATGGTGCAGCAGCTATTAAGGGTTCGTTTGTTCAACGATTAAAGTCCTACGTGATCTGAGTTCAGACCGGAGCAATCCAGGTCGGTTTCTATCTATTTAAACAACCTCTCCCGGTACGAAAGGACAAGAGAAGTAAGGCCTCCCTCACTAAGGCGCCTTAAGACCAATAGATGATTTAATCTAAATCTAATAAGTCTATCCCCAATACTGCCCAAGAGACAGGGCTTTGTTAGGGTGGCAGAGCCCGGTGATTGCATAAAACTTAAACCTTTATATTCAGGGGTTCAAATCCTCTCCCTAACATTATGTTTATAATCAACACTATCTCACTAGTTGTACCCATTCTCCTTGCCGTAGCCTTCTTAACACTAGTAGAGCGAAAAGTACTAGGCTATATACAACTTCGTAAAGGACCAAACATTGTAGGGCCCTACGGTCTCCTACAACCTGTCGCAGATGCTGTAAAACTTTTCACCAAAGAGCCTCTACGCCCACTCACATCATCTGCGACTATATTCATTATGGCCCCTATTCTGGCTCTAACACTGGCCCTAACCATGTGAATTCCCCTACCAATGCCATATCCCCTTGTCAATATAAACCTCGGAGTACTATTCATACTAGCAATATCAAGCCTAGCTGTATACTCTATCCTTTGATCAGGATGAGCTTCAAATTCAAAATACGCTCTGATCGGAGCCCTACGGGCCGTAGCCCAGACAATTTCATATGAAGTCACATTAGCTATTATCCTCCTATCAGTCCTACTAATGAATGGCTCATTCGCACTTTCCACTTTAATTACTACTCAAGAGCACCTCTGACTAATCTTCCCTGCATGACCCCTAGCCATGATATGATTTATTTCCACCCTAGCAGAAACTAACCGAGCCCCCTTCGACCTAGCAGAAGGAGAATCAGAACTGGTCTCAGGTTTTAACGTTGAATACGCAGCAGGTCCGTTCGCCCTATTTTTCCTAGCAGAATATACTAATATCATTATAATAAATGCCCTCACGACTATCCTGTTCTTCGGGGCATTTCATAATCCCTACATACCAGAACTGTACACTGTCAATTTCACCGTAAAAACACTACTCTTAACAGCTTCCTTCCTATGAATCCGTGCATCATATCCCCGATTCCGATATGACCAACTAATGCATCTGCTATGAAAAAACTTCCTACCCCTTACACTAGCCCTGTGCATGTGACATGTAACACTACCCATTATCACAGCAAGCATTCCTCCCCAAATATAAGAAATATGTCTGACAAAAGAATTACTTTGATAGAGTAAATAATAGAGGTTAGAATCCTCTTATTTCTAGAATTATAGGAATTGAACCTAATCCTAAGAACTCAAAAATCTTCGTGCTACCTAATTACACCATATCCTAAAGTAAGGTCAGCTAAATAAGCTATCGGGCCCATACCCCGAAAATGTTGGTTTATCCCCTTCCCGTACTAATAAAACCTCCCATTCTTATCATTATCACATCCACCGTTGTCCTAGGAACCATAATCGTTTTATTTAGCTCCCATTGACTCATAATCTGAATTGGCTTTGAAATAAATATACTAGCTATTATCCCAATCCTAATGAAAAAATTTAACCCACGAGCCATAGAAGCCTCTACAAAATATTTCCTCACACAAGCCACTGCATCCATGCTTCTAATACTAGGCATTATTATCAACCTACTACACTCAGGGCACTGAACAGTCTCAATAATCCCTAACCCAATCGCATCAACCGTAATTACCATTGCCCTAGCAATAAAACTCGGCCTATCCCCCTTCCACTTCTGAGTCCCAGAAGTCACACAAGGCGTTCCTTTATCCTCAGGAATAATTCTACTAACATGACAAAAAATCGCACCTCTATCCGTCTTATATCAAATCTCACCATCCATCAACCCAAACCTACTGGTAGCAATAGCCGCCACATCCGTATTAGTAGGGGGCTGAGGAGGACTAAACCAAACTCAACTTCGAAAAATCCTAGCATACTCTTCAATCGCTCACATGGGCTGAATAGCCGCCATCATAGTATATAACCCCACTCTAATAATCCTTAACCTTGCAATCTATATCATAATAACTCTGGGGACATTTATACTATTTATGCACAGCTTATCCACAACAACACTATCACTGTCCCATACATGAAATAAACTACCACTAACTGCCTCACTAATTCTAGCACTTATATTATCACTAGGCGGCCTCCCTCCCCTCTCAGGCTTCATCCCCAAATGAATAATTATTCAAGAACTAACAAAAAATGATATAATCGTCATACCCACATTCATAGCCATCACAGCCCTACTAAATCTTTATTTTTACATGCGTCTAACATACGCCACAGCATTAACAATATTCCCCTCAGCAAATAACATAAAAATAAAATGACAGTTTGAAAGCACAAAAAAAATAATTCTCTTGCCCCCTCTAATCGTAGCATCAACCATACTCCTCCCACTAACTCCATTACTATCAATCATGGACTAGAGATTTAGGCTAAAAAGACCAAGGGCCTTCAAAGCCCTAAGTAAGTGAAACCCACTTAATCTCTGCAATTATCTAAGGACTGCAAGAACATATCTCACATCAATTGAACGCAAAACAACCGCTTTAATTAAGCTAAGCCCTCCTAGATTGRTGGGCTTTTATCCCACAAAATTTTAGTTAACAGCTAAAAACCCCAAACAACTGGCTTCAATCTACTTCTCCCGCCGCGTGGGAAAAAAAGGCGGGAGAAGCCCCGGCAGAATTGAATCTGCTTCTTTGAATTTGCAATTCAATATGATTATTCACCACAGAGCTTGGCAAAAAGGGGACTCAACCTCTATTCTTAGATTTACAGTCTAGTGCTTTTATCAGCCATTTTACCTATGTTCATAAACCGGTGACTATTCTCTACAAATCATAAAGATATTGGCACTCTCTATCTTCTATTCGGTGCATGAGCCGGAATAGTAGGTACTGCTCTCAGCCTTTTGATTCGTGCCGAACTAGGTCAGCCCGGGACCCTGTTGGGGGATGATCAGATCTACAATGTAGTCGTAACTGCCCATGCATTCGTGATAATCTTCTTTATGGTTATGCCTATTATAATTGGGGGGTTCGGGAACTGATTAGTGCCCTTAATAATTGGTGCTCCTGACATAGCGTTTCCTCGAATGAATAACATAAGCTTCTGACTGCTGCCACCATCTTTCTTGTTGCTTCTAGCTTCTTCTATAGTAGAAGCAGGTGCAGGAACTGGGTGGACTGTCTACCCCCCTCTAGCGGGCAATCTGGCCCATGCAGGAGCATCAGTAGACCTAACAATCTTTTCTCTACACTTAGCAGGCATCTCTTCTATTCTGGGAGCCATCAATTTCATCACTACTATCATTAACATAAAACCTCCTGCAATATCTCAATACCAAACCCCTCTGTTTGTGTGATCAGTCCTAATCACGGCAGTGCTTCTTCTTTTATCTCTGCCAGTCTTGGCGGCTGGGATTACCATACTACTTACAGATCGAAACCTCAACACTACCTTTTTTGACCCAGCCGGAGGGGGGGATCCTATTCTGTACCAACACTTGTTTTGATTCTTCGGACACCCTGAAGTTTATATCCTAATTCTTCCAGGGTTCGGAATGATCTCTCACATTGTCACTTATTACTCAGGAAAAAAAGAGCCTTTCGGCTACATGGGTATAGTCTGAGCGATAATATCCATTGGATTCTTAGGATTTATCGTGTGAGCTCATCATATGTTTACCGTAGGTATAGATGTCGACACACGAGCTTACTTCACTTCAGCTACCATAATTATTGCAATCCCAACAGGAGTCAAAGTATTTAGCTGACTAGCTACCCTGCACGGAGGGAATATTAAATGATCTCCTGCTATAATATGAGCCCTAGGCTTTATTTTTCTGTTTACAGTAGGGGGCCTTACAGGAATTGTCCTAGCTAATTCGTCTCTAGACATTGTTCTCCATGACACATATTATGTGGTAGCCCATTTCCACTATGTGCTGTCAATAGGAGCTGTCTTTGCCATTATAGGAGGATTTGTCCACTGATTTCCACTGTTTTCAGGCTATACACTTAATAATACATGAGCAAAGATTCACTTCATAATCATATTCGTTGGGGTTAATATAACTTTCTTTCCCCAACATTTCCTGGGCCTATCGGGAATGCCTCGGCGATATTCCGACTATCCAGATGCCTACACAATATGAAATACAGTATCTTCTATAGGCTCATTCATTTCACTAACAGCAGTTATACTAATAATTTTCATGATTTGGGAGGCCTTTGCATCAAAGCGAGAGGTAGCAGTGGTAGAACTCACTTCAACCAATATTGAATGACTACATGGATGTCCTCCTCCATATCATACATTTGAAGAACCCGCTTACGTTATACTAAAATAAGAAAGGAAGGAATCGAACCCTCTGGGATTGGTTTCAAGCCAATATCATAACCACTATGCCTCTCTCAATAAAGAGATATTAGTAAAAATTACATAACTTTGTCAGGGTTAAATTATAGGTGAAAATCCTTTATATCTTTATGGCATATCCCCTTCAAATAGGTCTTCAAGACGCAACTTCTCCTATCATGGAGGAACTCCTACATTTTCATGACCATACACTAATAATTGTATTCCTAATTAGCTCCTTAGTTCTCTATATTATTTCAATTATATTAACTGCCAAATTAACACACACAAATACAATAGATGCACAAGAAGTAGAGACGGTATGAACCATCTTGCCGGCTATTATTCTAATTCTAATTGCACTCCCATCGCTACGGATTCTTTATATAATAGATGAAATCAATAACCCCTCACTGACCGTAAAAACCATGGGCCATCAGTGATATTGAAGTTACGAGTATACAGATTACGAAGATCTGAGCTTTGACTCTTATATAACCCCAACACAAGAACTAAAACCCGGAGAACTGCGACTATTAGAAGTGGACAATCGAGTAGTACTGCCCATAGAAATAACGATCCGTATGCTGATCTCATCAGAAGATGTCTTGCACTCATGGGCTGTGCCATCCCTAGGATTAAAAACTGATGCAATCCCAGGACGGCTAAACCAAACAACTCTCATAGCTATACGACCAGGATTATATTACGGCCAATGCTCAGAAATTTGTGGCTCCAATCACAGTTTTATACCTATTGTTCTCGAGCTAGTTCCACTATCTTACTTTGAAAAATGGTCTGCCTCGATACTATAGAATCATTAAGAAGCTAATATAGCGTTAACCTTTTAAGTTAAAGACTGAGAATGCAGACTTCTCCTTAATGAAGATGCCACAACTAGACACATCAACATGATCTATCACAATCCTATCTATAGTTCTAGCACTATTCATTATATTCCAGTTAAAGATCTCAAAATATAAATACCCCGAAACCCCCGAACCGAAATCCCCTTCATCATCAAAGAAGCTTATACCTTGAGAAGAAAAATGAACGAAAATCTATTCACCTCTTTTATTACCCCGATAATAGTGGGGGTTCCCATTGTAGTCTTAATCGTTATGTTTCCGAGCATTTTATTCCCTTCTCCCAGTCGACTGATCGACAATCGCTTAGTGTCTATTCAACAATGACTAGTCCGGCTAACATCAAAACAAATGCTATCCATTCATAATCGTAAAGGGCAAACCTGAGCACTAATGTTGATATCCCTAATCCTATTTATTGGCTCAACTAATCTTCTGGGTCTATTGCCACACTCATTCACACCTACCACGCAACTGTCAATGAATCTGGGAATGGCCATTCCCTTGTGAGCAGGTACAGTTGCCACTGGATTTCGATATAAGACCAAAGCATCCTTGGCTCACTTTCTACCTCAAGGAACACCTTTCCCTCTAATCCCTATACTTGTTATTATCGAAACAATCAGTCTATTCATCCAACCTATGGCCTTAGCCGTACGATTAACTGCTAATATTACTGCAGGTCACTTGCTCATCCATTTAATTGGAGGGGCTACTCTAGCTCTAACAAGTATTAGCACTATTACAGCCCTCATCACCTTTACTATTCTAGTGCTACTTACTATTCTCGAGTTTGCTGTAGCCCTCATTCAGGCCTACGTCTTTACCCTGCTAGTAAGCCTATACTTACACGATAACACTTAATGACTCACCAAACACATGCATATCATATAGTTAACCCAAGTCCATGACCACTAACAGGAGCCCTTTCAGCCCTTCTTATAACATCAGGACTAATCATATGATTCCACTTTAACTCTATATTCTTGCTATCGCTAGGCCTTACAACCAACATACTTACTATATACCAATGATGACGGGATATTATTCGAGAGAGTACCTTTCAGGGTCATCACACCCCCGTTGTCCAAAAAGGACTGCGGTACGGAATAGTCCTATTTATCGTATCAGAAGTATTCTTCTTCGCAGGGTTCTTCTGAGCTTTTTATCACTCAAGCCTAGCACCCACTCCCGAACTAGGGGCATGCTGACCACCCACAGGTATTACTCCCCTGAACCCGCTAGAAGTACCACTTCTCAATACTTCAGTACTTCTTGCATCCGGAGTGTCCATTACCTGAGCTCACCACAGCTTAATAGAGGGAAGCCGCAAGCACATGCTTCAGGCCCTATTTATTACTATCTCTCTAGGCGTGTACTTCACACTTCTACAAGCCTCAGAGTATTATGAGGCGTCCTTCACTATCTCAGATGGAGTCTATGGCTCAACTTTCTTCATAGCGACTGGATTTCACGGACTTCATGTAATTATTGGCTCAACTTTTCTCACAGTCTGTTTCCTACGGCAACTACATTTTCATTTTACATCAAGCCACCATTTCGGCTTTGAAGCAGCAGCATGATATTGACACTTCGTAGATGTCGTATGACTATTCCTATATGTTTCTATCTATTGATGAGGGTCTTGCTTCTTTAGTATCGATCAGTACAATTGACTTCCAATCAATTAGCTCTGGTGTAATCCAGAAAGAAACAATCAACTTAATCTTAGCACTATTTACTAACATACTACTAGCTTCCTTACTCGTCCTTATTGCCTTCTGACTACCACAATTAAATATCTATGCAGAAAAAGCAAGCCCCTATGAATGCGGGTTTGACCCCGTAGGATCGGCACGCCTCCCTTTTTCAATAAAATTTTTCCTAGTAGCTATCACATTTCTACTATTTGACCTAGAAATTGCGCTACTCCTCCCCCTTCCCTGAGCATCACAAACTGACAATCTAATAACGATACTCATCATAGCACTACTGCTTATCTCCCTATTAGCCGCAAGTCTGGCCTATGAATGAGCCGAAAAAGGTCTAGAATGGGCCGAATATGATAATTAGTTTAAACCAAAACAAATGATTTCGACTCATTAGATTATGAATAATAACATAATTATCAAATGCCTGTGGTCTATGTCAATATTTTCCTAGCCTTCATCGTATCCCTAATAGGGCTACTTATTTACCGATCACATCTAATGTCCTCCCTACTTTGCCTGGAGGGTATAATGCTGTCTTTATTTGTCATACTAACAGTAACAGTTTTAAATAATCATTTTACACTAGCTAACATAGCTCCCATTATCTTACTAGTATTTGCTGCCTGCGAAGCAGCACTAGGACTATCCCTGCTAGTAATAGTCTCCAACACCTATGGAACCGATTACGTACAAAATCTTAATCTCTTACAATGCTAAAAATTATCTTTCCCACTATAATACTAGTGCCCCTTACATGAGCATCAAAACCCAGTATAATCTGGATTAATACAACAGCTTACAGCCTACTCATTTGTCTTATCAGCTTGACATATTTCAACCAGCCCGGTGATAATAGCCTAAACTTCTCATTATTATTCTTTACCGACTCCCTATCAGCCCCCTTACTAGCTCTTACAACATGACTACTGCCTCTGATACTAATAGCGAGTCAATCCCACCTATCAAAGGAGACCCTAACCCGAAAGAAACTATATATCACTATACTAGTCCTCCTACAGCTATTCCTGATTATAACCTTTTCTGCTATAGAGCTAATCCTGTTCTATATCTTGTTCGAAGCCACCCTAATACCCACTCTAATTATTATTACTCGATGAGGGAATCAAACAGAACGATTAAACGCGGGCCTTTACTTTCTATTTTATACTCTAGTAGGATCTTTACCACTGCTAATTGCACTACTACATACTCAAAACAATCTAGGCACCCTAAATCTTCTCATAATACAATACTGAATCCAGCCCCTGCCAAACTCCTGATCCAGTGTCTTCCTGTGACTAGCATGTATGATAGCGTTCATAGTAAAAATACCTCTATATGGCCTTCACTTGTGACTGCCAAAAGCACATGTAGAAGCCCCTATCGCAGGATCTATAGTGCTTGCCGCCGTACTCCTAAAACTAGGAGGCTACGGCATGATACGAATTACAACACTACTTGACCCTCTAACAAGCTTCATGGCCTACCCCTTCATAATACTCTCACTATGGGGCATAATCATAACAAGTTCTATTTGCCTGCGCCAAACGGATTTAAAGTCCCTAATTGCTTACTCCTCTGTTAGTCATATAGCCCTAGTCATTGTAGCAGTATTGATCCAAACTCCATGAAGCTATATAGGAGCAACAGCCTTAATAGTTGCCCATGGATTAACATCCTCCATGCTATTCTGTCTTGCAAACTCCAACTATGAACGAGTCCATAGCCGAACTATAATCCTTGCGCGAGGTCTACAAACACTCCTTCCACTTATGGCAGCTTGGTGACTACTAGCAAGTCTTACTAATCTGGCACTCCCTCCTACCATCAATCTCATCGGAGAACTATTTGTGGTAGTAGCCACATTTTCATGATCTAACATCACCATCACTCTAATAGGAGCCAACATCATTATTACTGCCCTCTATTCTCTCTACATACTAATCACCACACAACGAGGCAAGTGCACAGACCATATCAAAAGCATCAAGCCATCCTTCACACGAGAAAACGCCCTAATAGCTCTCCACCTCCTACCCCTTCTACTTCTATCTCTCAACCCCAAAGTAATTCTAGGGCCCATTTACTGTAAATATAGTTTAACAAAAACATTAGATTGTGAGTCTAATAATAAAAGCCCAGGCCTTTTTATTTACCGAAAAAGTACGCAAGAACTGCTAATTCATGCATCCATGCATAAAATCATGGCTTTTTCAACTTTTAAAGGATAGAAGTAATCCATTGGTCTTAGGAATCAAAAAATTGGTGCAACTCCAAATAAAAGTAATTAATCTGTTTGCCTCCTCTATTATCACAACCTTGCTCATATTAACGATACCAATTATCCTTACCGGCGCTTCAACACACAAAAATAAATTCTACCCACAGTATGTAAAAACTACAATTTCCTATGCTTTCGCAGTCAGCACTGTTCCTATAATGATATTCCTCTACTCAGGGCAAGAGATAATCATCTCAAACTGACATTGAATAACTATTCAAACCCTAAAGCTAACTCTAAGCTTCAAGCTAGACTATTTCTCGATAATTTTTATACCAGTAGCCCTGTTCGTCACATGGTCCATCATAGAATTTTCTATTTGATATATACACACTGATCCCAACATCAACCGATTCTTCAAATATCTACTTATATTCCTCATTACTATAATAATTTTAGTAACCGCAAATAATCTGTTCCAACTATTCATCGGCTGAGAAGGGGTAGGAATCATATCTTTCCTCCTTATTGGGTGATGATACGGACGAACAGATGCCAATACAGCTGCTCTACAGGCAGTCGTATATAACCGCATCGGAGACGTAGGCTTTATTATAGCTATAGCCTGATTTCTACTCAATACAAATGCGTGAGACTTCCAACAAATCTTTGCAGTCAAACATGACAACCTTAATATCCCACTAGCAGGACTACTCCTAGCAGCCACTGGAAAATCAGCCCAATTCGGCCTTCATCCATGACTTCCATCAGCTATAGAAGGACCCACTCCTGTTTCAGCCCTACTCCACTCCAGTACAATAGTAGTAGCAGGGGTATTTCTTCTAATCCGATTTCACCCCTTAATGGAACATAATAAGACCATCCAAACAGCCGCCCTATGCTTAGGAGCAATAACAACCCTATTTACAGCAGCCTGCGCTCTCACCCAAAATGACATTAAAAAGATTATTGCCTTCTCCACCTCAAGCCAACTAGGATTAATAATCGTAACAATTGGGATTAACCAACCCCATTTAGCATTTCTTCATATCTGCACACACGCATTTTTCAAGGCCATACTGTTTATATGCTCTGGATCCATTATCCACAGTCTAAATGACGAACAAGACATCCGAAAAATAGGAGGCCTATTCAAAGTCTTACCACTTACCACCACTGCACTAATTATTGGAACTCTAGCACTCACAGGTATACCTTTCCTAACAGGATTTTACTCTAAAGACCTAATTATCGAGACCGCCAATACGTCGTATACCAACGCCTGAGCCCTACTAATAACTCTCGTCGCCACATCCATAACCGCTGCCTACAGTACTCGAATTGTATTTTTCGCACTTCTAGGACAACCTCGCTTTAACCCTGCTATTATCATCAACGAGAATAATCCTCTCTTGGTTAACTCCATCAAGCGTCTACTTCTAGGAAGTATTTTCGCAGGATACCTAATCTCCCACAATATTACACCTACTACCATCCCACAAATAACCATACCCTACTATCTAAAAACAACAGCCCTCGCGGTCACTATACTAGGCTTTATCCTAGCACTAGAACTTAATACTACCATACAAAGTCTCAAATTTAACTATCCACAAAATGTATTCAAATTCTCCAATCAACTAGGGTACTTCCCTATTATTATTCACCGCTTCCTACCGACAATAAGCTTATCGATAAGCCAAAAGATGGCATCTATATTACTAGACACAATCTGACTAGAAAATGTATTACCAAAATCCATCTCCTACTTCCAAATAAAATCTTCAATCACCGTCTCCAACCAGAAAGGACTAATCAAATTATATTTCCTCTCTTTCATGATCACACTAACCCTAAGCTTCCTTGTACTTAATTTCCACGAGTGACTTCCATAATTACTAATACACCAATAAGAAGAGACCACCCAGTAACAATAACTAGCCAAGTCCCATAACTATACAAAGCCGCAATCCCCATAGCCTCCTCACTAAAAAACCCTGAATCCCCCGTGTCATAAATTACTCAATCACCTACCCCATTAAACTTAAATACAATCTCAACTTCATCATCTTTTAGAACATAGCAGGCAATCAGCAACTCAGATAATAAACCCACAATAAACGCACCTAATACAGCTTTATTAGAAACCCAGACCTCAGGATACTGCTCGGTAGCCATAGCCGTGGTATAACCAAAAACCACAAGCATCCCACCCAAATAAACTAAAAAAACTATTAAACCTAAAAAAGACCCCCCAAAATTTAATACAATACCACACCCAACACCCCCATTAATAATTAAAACCAATCCTCCATAAATTGGAGAAGGCTTAGAAGAAAACCCCACAAAACTCATCACAAAGACAATACTTAAAATAAACACGATATACATTATCATTATTCTCACATGGAGTCTAACCATGACTAATGACATGAAAAATCACCGTTGTACTTCAACTACAAGAACCTTAATGACCAACATCCGAAAAACCCATCCATTAGCCAAAATCATCAACAACTCACTCATTGATCTCCCAGCACCATCAAATATCTCAGCATGATGAAACTTTGGATCCCTCCTCGGAGTATGCCTAATCCTGCAGATTCTGACAGGCCTATTTCTAGCTATACACTACACATCAGACGCGACTACAGCCTTTTCATCAGTCGCCCATATTTGCCGAGACGTCCATTACGGATGAATTATCCGATACATACATGCAAACGGAGCCTCCATGTTCTTCATCTGCCTATTCATACACGTAGGACGGGGCTTGTATTATGGCTCATACCTACTCTCAGAAACATGAAACATTGGCATCATCCTCCTATTTACAGTTATAGCCACCGCATTCATAGGATACGTCCTACCCTGAGGCCAAATATCTTTCTGAGGAGCGACTGTCATTACCAACCTCCTATCAGCCATTCCCTATATTGGAACGGACCTAGTAGAGTGAATCTGAGGGGGCTTTTCCGTAGATAAAGCAACCCTAACACGATTCTTTGCTTTCCACTTTATCCTTCCATTTATCATCCTAGCACTAGCAGCAGTTCATCTATTGTTCCTACACGAAACAGGATCCAACAACCCCTCTGGAATCCCATCCGACTCGGACAAAATCCCATTCCACCCATACTATACAATTAAGGACGCCCTAGGCGCCCTACTTCTCATTCTAGCCCTAGCAACTCTAGTTCTATTCTCGCCCGACTTACTAGGAGACCCTGACAACTATACCCCCGCAAACCCACTGAGCACCCCGCCCCACATCAAGCCCGAGTGATACTTTTTATTTGCTTACGCCATCCTACGATCCATCCCCAACAAACTAGGAGGAGTACTAGCGCTAATCTTCTCTATCCTAATCCTAGCCATTATCCCCCTTCTACACACATCCAAACAACGAGGAATAATGTTCCGACCCCTAAGCCAATGCCTATTTTGACTCCTAGTAGCAGACCTACTAACACTAACATGAATCGGAGGACAACCAGTAGAACATCCCTTCATCATTATCGGACAGCTAGCCTCCATCCTCTACTTCACAATCCTCCTGGTGCTCATGCCCATCGCTGGAATCATTGAAAACAACCTCTCAAAATGAAGAGTCTTTGTAGTATAGTAATTACCTTGGTCTTGTAAGCCAAAAACGGAGAATATCTACCCTCCCCAAGACTCAAGGAAGAAGCAACAGCCCCACCATCAGCACCCAAAGCTGATGTTCTATTTAAACTATTCCCTGGTACATACCATTATTTCACTTTATGTCCTATTTATTTCATATATATCATCCCATGTACTGTACCATCACAGTATGTTCTTGAATACTTTCTCCTTTGTTTTTTTTCCCCCCCTATGTATATCGTGCATTAATGGCGTGCCCCATGCATATAAGCATGTACATATTGTGCTTGGCTTTACATGAGGACTTACGTTCCAAAAAGCTTGTTTTGGGTGTATAGTCTGTAAGCATGTATTTCACTTAGTCCGGGAGCTTAATCACCAGGCCTCGAGAAACCAGCAATCCTTGCGAGTACGTGTACCTCTTCTCGCTCCGGGCCCATGGAATGTGGGGGTTTCTATGTTGAAACTATACCTGGCATCTGGTTCTTACCTCAGGGCCATGATAGCTCTAGATTCCAATCCTACTAACCCTTCAAATGGGACATCTCGATGGACTAATGACTAATCAGCCCAT